CAAGAAATCTCGGAGCCACCCATTAATCGTAATGGAACTCTGTGCAAAGTTCCCCCCTGTGATATGAGTTACCACCCCTTGATCACTTATAGTACCCCAAACATCCGACTGCATTTTCCAACTGAAATGGAAAATGACTACCGAAATGGAGTTGTACATCCAGAATAGACCTAAGAAAACATGATCCCAGGCAGATACTTGACACGTTCCCCCTCGCCCAGGCCCATCGCAAGGGAAGCGAAAACCAAGATTTGCTTTATCGGGTATCAAACGGGAACTGCGAGCAAATAAAACACCTTTCAAAAGTATTAATACAGTCACATGGATTGTAAATGCGTGAATGTGATGGACTAAAAAATCTGCGGTTCCTAATGGAATAGGTAACAAAGCTACTTTGCCGCCTACTGCTACTAACTCGCTACCTCCCCACGTTAAGCTGGTACTTGTTGTTGCACCAGGAGCTGTTACGCCAGGCGCGCCAGCATGGAGATTTTGTACCCATTGAGCAAAGATCGGTTGTAATTGTATGGCGGTATCCGAAAACATATCTTGTGGACGACCTAAAGCACTCATGGTATCATTATGAATGTACAAACCAAAACTGTGAAAACCTAGAAATATACATACCCAGTTAAGGTGGGATATGATTGCATCGCGGTGTCTAAGGACGCGATCTAATAGATCGTTGTATCGAGTCGTTGGATCATAGTCTCTTACCATAAAAATGGCTGCATGTGCAGCAGCACCGACTATTAGAAATCCGCCAATCCACATGTGGTGTGTGAACAAGGAAAGTTGTGTACCATAGTCAGTAGCTAGGTATGGATAGGGGGGCATAGAGTACATATGATGAGCTACAACAATGGTTGTAGAGCCTAGCATAGCTAGGTTAAGAGATAATTGAGCATGCCATGACGTTGTTAGGATTTCATAGAGACCTTTATGGCCCTGTCCTGTAAATGGGCCTTTATGAGCCTCCAAAATATCTTTCAGGCCATGACCAATACCCCAGTTGGTCCTATACATATGACCTGCGATCAGGAAAAGAATAGCAATAGCTAAATGATGGTGCGCAATATCGCTCAACCATAGACCGCCGGTTATTGGATCTAGCCCTCCGCGAAAACTAAGAAATTCTGCATATTTGGACCAATTCAAGGTGAAAAAGGGGGTTGCTCCTTCGGCAAAACTAGGATAAAGTTGAGCCAAAAGGTCGCGATTCAAGATAAATTCATGAGGAAGTGGTATCTCCTTAGGATCAACCCCAGCATCAAGAAATTGGTTAATCGGTAAAGATACATGGATTTGGTGCCCCGCCCAAGAAAGAGACCCAAGTCCTAATAACCCTGCTAAGTGATGATTCAACATGGATTCTACGTCTTGGAACCAGGCTAATTTGGGAGCGGCTTTGTGATAATGGAACCACCCAGCAAAAAGCATTAACGATGCAAAAATCAATGCACCGATTGCGGTACAATAGAGTTGTAATTCACTAGTTATTCCAGATGCTCGCCAAATCTGAAAAAAACCGGAGGTTATTTGGATTCCTCGGAAACCCCCGCCTACATCACCATTCAATATTTCTTGCCCTACGATTGGCCAAACTACCTGAGCACTGGGTCCAATGTGAGTAGGATCACTTAACCATGCTTCATAATTGGAAAAACGGGCACCATGGAAGTACATGCCACTCAACCAAAGAAAGATAATGGAAAGTTGACCGAAATGAGCACTAAAAACTTTTCGAGAGATCTCCTCCAAATCACCGGTATGACTATCGAAATCGTGAGCATCAGCATGTAGGTTCCAGATCCAAGTGGTAGTATCGGGGCCCTTAGCTATTGTTCTTGAGAAATGGCCGGGTCTGGCCCATTCCTCAAAAGATGTTTTTACAGGATCCCTATCCACAACAATTTTTACTTCTGGTTCCGGCGAACGAATAATCATTAAGTCCTCCTCTTTCCGGACAAGACATACAAAGAGACCCGCCAACTTTTTAGTGAACCTTTGAAAGATAGATATTATGATTAGTCCTTTTCTTTACTATCTACCGTCCTTCTATTTTTTTTAGTTATTCACTGGAGCAATTATATATTGAAGTCAATCTGAGGCAAGTGTTCGGATCTATTATGACATAAGGAATAGGCGCCTAACGGACATAGATTTTTTTTGTTCGATTCCAAATTCCAAGATAACTCATTAGAATTAATGATAAGATGGTCCTGATATATTAGCAATATTAATATTGCCCCTTTTTATTCGCTTTATTACTTCTATTCTAGACCCTATGGTTTATCCTTATGAAATAGAATCTAAAATAGAAGGCAGAGGAAAGAGATATAATGAAATTCTTGATTCGATCTTCCGACCTAATTTATTTGATTAATGGATTAACAACCAAACCCCATTTTATGAAAAAGGAGAGTGGTCTTATTCAAATTCAAAGCGCTTCGTAATCTTCAACCAGTTCTGTGCTTCAATATAATTTCCCGGAGTAAGCGCTATAGCTTGTTTCCAATACTCAGCAGCTTGATCAAACCAAGCTTCTGCAATTTCCGAATCACCCTGTAGAATGGCCTGTTCTCCCCGGTCGGAATAGGTAGTTCCTTCCCCTAGAACCGTACTTGAGAGTTTCCTACCTCATACGGCTCAGAAATTGCTATCTTAATCTTAATTTCCCTTGTCTTAACTGAATTCGATTTCTCAAAAATCGATCCAATTTCTTCTTGGGTTACGCAGAAGAAGTTAATTACCTAAGTTTCAAACCCTAATTTTGATCAAAAATCAGTTTGATCTTTTCTCCCACCTGCAGAAAAATGAAGCATAGATAGACCTATATCCTTCGTCCGAATTTTCTGAAAGGTAACTATCTCGGTTTCATATATGAAATTTCTATAGAATCCTTGAAAAAGACTTTTTCCCCATAAGCAAGAAAAAAGAACTTACTATCTTTGGGATCTGATACTACACCGCTGCTTAATCCCTTAGTGGATCGGCTCTATTACATAAGCGGATTCCTAAATTTTGCCCCATATCATGGGATAAGTAAGCAGTTTTTTTTAGTTGTATCGACCCAGTCGCTCACTAATTGATCTTTACGGTGCTTTCTCTATCAATTTGAGAATTTTATCCATAGAGTAGTATAGGCCATACTTTCTTTCTTCCTATTTTGATTCTCGTGAAGTGCCCTTTCTTCCTACAGCTGATAGGGCAAAATCGTTGTTTTGACGATCCCTATGTAGAAAGCCCTTTTTTTTCTAGTAAATACTAGAAAATTTGATCCTTTCTTTTTTTCTATAGTGGAGATAGTCGCACGTAATGACAGATCACGGCCATATTATTAAAAGCTTGTGGTAAGAAGGGGTTTCGTTCTAGTGCCCGGAAATAATATTCCAAAGCCTTTGTATGCTCTCCATTGCTTGTGTGTATAAGGCCTATGTTATAGAGTATATAACTTCGATCATAGGGATCAATTTCTAGTCGCGTAGCTTCATAATAATTCTGCAAAGCTTCCGCATAATTTCCTTCGGATTGAGCCAACATCCGTTACGGTCGTTCATTCTATTCAAAAAATCTCCGTTCCAAAACCGTACATGAGGTTTTCATCTCATACGGCTCCTCCCTTCTGTACATAGTACTAAGCGAAATAATCTAGAGAATCAAAATAGAATTAGTTCCATTTCATTATGGATCGAAAGGGGCTGGTATTTTTCCAAGAAATCTCTAGCCAACCTTCCCACAAGAGGTTTTTCTTAACACCAATGAATTCTATTAATGCTAGAAGAAAACGATAGCTCCAAGAATTTCTTTGTTCTCAACGCCTTCTATTTAGAGGAATTAGCCACTTCAACGATCTTTGATGGTTATAGGGGTATCCAAAGTACAAACTTGATGGCTGTTTGTTATCCCAACCATTCTTCCCAGCCCTGATACCAATCAGGAAAGGGCTAATTTATAACAAAGTTTTTCTCTTGTTGATTCCTATTTATAGGTGTAGTGCTTTTATCCCCTATGCTACCTATTTAGTACTAATAGAGTAGAATTAGCCTGTAATACAGAACCTATCCTGTAGGTGTAACCTTTCGCTCAATACTAAAATCTATAATTGAAGCATCTGAGGCCGCGTCAATCGAGGATACACGACAGAAGGAATTGTTAGTTCACCTCACCTTCCCTAAGCGTGGGTTTCCTTTACTAATTTGGTTTTCTCTCCGCGAACCCTCGCTCTTTCTCGTAAGACTGGAGTGTAGGTAGGGGTAAAAAAAAAAAAAAAGAGTCAAATCGCACCATCTCTATAATAAGTAAATGCCCTTTTTTCCCCTGAGGTTGTCGGAATTATTCGCAATAAAATATTGGCTACAATTGAGAAAGTCTTATCAATGAAATTTCCATTTATACGGGATCTAGGCATAATTCCCAATCCATTCTATCATTCTATACAGAATTCTTTGCATTCCTTCACAAAATAACATAAAAAAACAAATCCATTCAATTCTTATAAATCGATCCCTATGCTCCAAATGGATAAGAGAGGTATTTCCGCTCAGCTCAAATTATCTCTTTTTCCTTTCGTTTGGACAAAAAGAGATATAAAATATTTGACTAATATTGGATTTCATTCCACTTTCCTATTTCTCAACAACAACTTCTCTCCTCAACTATTTCGCATTTTCAAAGTCATTAATCGCCCCATACCCTATTTTAGATTTGATTGTATGGGGTAGGATACCTTATGCAAACAGAATTCTAAGGTTCCTTTATTATGGTATGGAATAAGAAGAATTCTTCCATTCTCTTTTTCTTTGGTTTGGCGAAAACCAAAACTCAAACTTTTCGAGGGAGCGGAATTCCTAGTAAAAAAATCCTGGACCCGTCCACTTAGATGAAAAGGAATTTTTCTATCTATATCTAATAGAACCGTGGAACCCTCGAGCGGTTGTGGTTGTACCTGTACTGCAGGTATAGGAAAACTCGCTATTCACTCAGTTTATTTTCCATAATAAGATTATGGAGGAGAGATGGCCGAGCGGTTCAAGGCGTAGCATTGGAACTGCTATGTAGACTTTTGTTTACCGAGGGTTCGAATCCCTCTCTTTCCGTTTTTCTTAATTCAGCAACGTTAATGATTACAATGTATCAAATCAAATAATAATTTATTCCAGCAACAATATCTTTCTTTAATAGTAACTCTCTATACCAAATTACTGTGGTATATAAAATACACATAGAGGAAAGAACAAAAAACAAACAGTAATCCTAGGGTAGGGTTAATCCATTTCTGCTAGGTGAATGGGAAAATACGAATTACAAGCCTTAGGCCGATTTAGTTCGGGGGAGGGGGAAGAAAATTCTATGAACCTTTCTGTTTTTCCTTAAGTTCAAGTTTGGCGAGAGTAATATTCTACAACTAACAACTCATTTATTTTGAGACCGACCCACTTCCTATCTAGGATTTTTTTTACTAGTCCTTTATATTGCAATGTGTCAATCGTCAAATGCTTTGGCAATTTCCCCGGGTCGGATGAAGCAATAGAATTTTGAACCAGACGTTTTGACCTTTGGTTATCCTTCGTAGTAATAATATCTCGGGGTTTGCAACGAAAACTTGGTATATCGACTATACGACCATTAACTAAAATATGTCTATGGTTAACTAATTGCCGGGCCTCGGGAATGGTTGAAGCCATACCTAATCGAAAAAGGATATTATCCAAACGCATTTCAAGTAATTGTAGTAAAACCTGCCCTGTTGAACTTTTTGCTTTTCCAGCGATATGTACATATTTAAGTAATTGTCGTTCTGTCAGACCATAATGAAAACGCAATTTCTGTTTTTCTTGAAGGCGAATACGATATTGTTCTTTTTTCCCAGAATGGAATTTCTTTTTCAGATTACTTCCGGATTTAGGTGTTTTTCTAGTGAGTCCTGGTAAAGCTCCCAGACGGCGTATTTTTTTAAAACGAGGTCCTCGATAACGGGACATGAAGACTCCTTTTTTATTTTATTGAAATTTCATTTTACACAATTAATTTCATTGTATTTACATTACGGAATACATCGAAATTAAAACTGAATTAAAGTAAAGGATAAACAGAGTAAAACCTACAAAAGTACCACAAAAAAATGGAATTTCATCAACATCTGGATTTTTGTATATATATTATTTATATTCTTGTTTTGTATCCAGCAAAATTGTAAGGTAGAACGAAATAATAGATCCTGGATTCTCCATTTAATTCGGAGAAAAAGAGGTATTTTTGTTCATGGAACATTGATAGAAAAAAAGCCGACTATCGGATTTGAACCGATGACCCTCGCATTACAAATGCGATGCTCTAACCTCTGAGCTAAGTGGGCTTACATAACAGAAATAGTGTAACAAATAGAAATATATATAGTATAGGAAATCCATAAAATGTCAGACCTTAATTATTAATCTTAGCTATTAACTAGTCCAAAATTGGAAGTTCTACTTAGAAAAAAAAAATACTAGAACTTCATAAAGTTAGATAGATTTTTTTGAACTTTCTTTTTTTCTCTAATTCGCAAATCTATTTTTCTAATAGAATAGAATCTATTCCAATTTCTATATTGAATTTGATTTTAGATATTTTGAATTTGATATGGTTCGGACGAATAATCTAATACATGGATTTTTAGTCCATCATTATAGACATTTTTGAGATATTTTGTTTTTTTTGTTATTTGTTAATAATTTAATGATTAATATTTCACTAAGGAGAACATAGAATCATAGCAAATGAAATTGCTAATTCTGATTAGCAAAGCAAAAAAAAAAGAATGAATATCAAGCGTTATAGTATGATTTTGAATACTCTAAAAAAGTAACGCGGTAGGTCGGGGAGAGAAAAACCTTAGGATATATTGATTCGGATTGAATTGCAAATACATCAACGATAAAATCAATTCAATGCTGAATTGCAATAAGCGGAGTCTCTCAACTAGAGACGAACCGCTAGACTACATCGAGTAATGAATTCAACGATTCAAAAAAACTAACAGATGGAGGAAATTGCACAAGGAATCCTGGTCTCAAAGAAAAAGAAAGTGGGGATATGGCGAAATTGGTAGACGCTACGGACTTGATTGTATTGAGCCTTGGTATGGAAACCTGCTAAGTGGTAACTTCCAAATTCAGAGAAACCCTGGAATTAAAAAAGGGGCAATCCTGAGCCAAATCCTTGTTTTGAGAAAATAAGCGGTTCTCGAACTAGAATCCAAAGGAAAAGGATAGGTGCAGAGACTCAATGGAAGCTGTTCTAACGAATCGAGTTAATTACGTTGTGTTGGTAGTGGAACTCCTCACTAAATTAGCGAAAGAAGGGCTTTCGAAATCTAATACACACGTATAGATACCGGCATAGCAAACGATTAATCACAGAACTCATATCATATTATAGGTTCTTTAATTCTTTTTTAGAATGAAAATTAGGACTGATTATGAAATAGAAAATTCATAATTCTTTTAGAATTATTGT